AGTTACGATTAGAAATCTACTTTCTATCTTCATTCATGGATCCTTTACTCATACTCATTCAATTGGATGATCCAATTCAAAGATTATGTTTCGCAATTTCATAACCCAATTTTTCAATTTCTAAGTAACCTTGGATACAAATCACGATAATGTATATTGTTCCTCGAATCTGTCATTGAGAGGTAAAGGATTAAATCCTTTTAAGAAATAAAGTTTTTGATCGGAATATGAATCAAACCGAAAGACCCCTTAACTATTAAGGGGGTTAATAGAACGAATCACACTTTTACCACTAAACTATACCCGCTACAATGCGATTATTGTATACAAATGGACCTTTTGTCGATTTTGTCGAATAGGGGAGTTGGACGTAATCAAGATAGGATCAGAAAAGAATCATGAAAAAATGAGATTCCGAAAAGAAAGGGGCCTTATTTAAATAACTAAGTTCTCTCTTTTCTTTTGCTGGAGGAGTTTTGATAGATAGGGCTCGCCAAAACAAACCATTGAAATTATAACATAAAAATGCATTGTGTGTAAGAATTCATAGTTTTCTTTTTTGATTCCCCTAAGGTAGTAAAGTCAATCAAAAAAGAAGAAAGAATAATAAGAAATGACACAAAGTCCTTCTTCTTTTTTTTTGTTGTTCAACCATTTTTGTTTTCAAATCAGATAAATCATTTTATTTAGGATTCGTTGAAACAAAAAAAAAGGCCCGGCTAGGTACTGACCAGGCCAGGCCATGGAAATAAAAAGGCCCTTTCGAACAAAATCAAAGCAAAGAGGTCTTCTTTAGTTTTCTTTCTATTGTTTGTATCTTTTGAATCTTTCGCGTCCTTACTTTATCTAAATAGAATTGCTGATAAAAATCGTACATCGTTATATAATAAAGACAGAGAAAGAACGCATTTTTTAATCCTTAGATTATATGTAATGTAACATAGTAATTATCTTTTTCAATTGGGAGAGATGGCTGAGTGGACTAAAGCGGCGGATTGCTAATCCGTTGTACGAGTTTTTCGTACCGAGGGTTCGAATCCCTCTCTTTCCGTTTCCGTTGATCACTTGATATTTGATTTATCTTTCCAATTTTGCAAACTTTTTTTCTAGTTAAACGCGTGGAATAGAAAAAATCCTAAGAAAATTTTAAAATCAAGCAAGGAAAACTGATTTCTTATTTTATTCTTCACGTCCAGGATTACGTCCTGGATCATTAGATAGGAATCCAAAGATGAAGAGAGAAACAAAGAATATCACTACTGTGTAAACGAAGAGTTTGAGAGTAAGCATTACACAAGCTCCAAGATCATTTTTTGAAAAAAAAAGAGAATAGATCCTCTATTTTTATACCACATATCGTGTTTTGACACCAAGAAATGAAGTGCTTTCTAGAAATGAAAATTCATTTCATTTGTAAGAAGAGTCCTTCATTACATTACCAAACAAAAACTTATTTCATACCCACAATTAGATATTGTGGGGGACCCCAATAGGATAAGGTCTTTCACTGGAAAGGGGTCCGAATGGGAAAATGGGATGAGTCGGATTTATCGCAGCTATCCACGAATTTCAATTTTGAATCGAGGATTGATACTGTAAGACTTATCTGATCTTATCAATTGTTAGAATTTTTTTTTTCTTGAATAAATCATGACTTTTCTACGATAGTATTAAAGATCTCATCGAAAACTTACAGCAGCTTGCCAAACAAAGGCTAAGAGAAAAAAGAGTAGAGGTATGACTGGCATAATATCTACGATTGGATTCAAAAAAGCATAGGCCTCGGGCAATTTGGCCAAGAAAGGACTACTCGAATAAAGAGTAGAATTAAGACAGATACAGATTAAACTAAAGATATTAAGCATAACAGACATTTTGTTCTTGGAGATAATTGCATTTTGATTGAGTTATTGATATAAGGAAAAATGAAGAAAGTAAGGTTGACAAAAAGATCCTTCTTTTTCTTTGAATCCACCCAATCAAAACTCCTCCAATTCTCAACAGAGAATAGAAGAAATTATACTTTCATACAATATCTTAATTGAATTATATGTAATGATCAATAAATTCAGGTAAATTCTATACCTACATGTCTAAAAATTCTAAAAAAAATCTAATCTATTTTATAGATATTTGGACTGAAATTGACGAACAACCAAGAACAATATTATTCTTTATTAGTGTCCAATAGAAATTGGGGCGTGGCCAAGTGGTAAGGCAACGGGTTTTGGTCCCGCTATTCGGAGGTTCGAATCCTTCCGTCCCAGAGCATATCCATTCTATCAGAATAAAGATTGCTTTTTTGAACAAGGTTCTGTTTAAAGGTCTAATATTGGATAGAATGTGATTCATGTTTCTGATTTTGAATCGAAATGTGAAAGAACCGATATTCCCTATCCCAATTATTCATTTTCTGTGGATTTCTGAATTCTAAACAAGAGGGAGTTCTTAGTACTAATGAAATTCAATCAATGGGATTAAGTCTTTTAAGACTGGGTTA